TGGAATCTCGAAAACTTCTGGATAGGTATCCTACATCTGAAATGAATCCTTTCTGGTTAAAGAATCTCTTTCTAGTTGTTCTGGAACAATTAGGAGATTCTCTGGAAGAAATACGGGGTTCTGCTTCTGGTGGCAACATGCTATTGGGTGGTGGTCCCGCTTATGGGGTCAAATCAATCCGTTCTAAGAAGAAATATTGGAAGATCAATCTCATCGATCTCATACCAAATCCCATCAATCGAATCATTTTTTCGAGAAATACGAGACATCTAAGTCGTACAAGTAAAGAGATCTATTCATTGATAAGAAAAAGAAAAAACGTGAACGGTGATTGGATTGATGAGAAAATAGAATTCTGGGTCGCGAACAGTGATTCGATTGATGATGAAGAAAGAGAATTCTTGGTTCAGTTCTCCACCTTAACGACAGAAAAAAGGATTGATCAAATCCTATTGAGTCTGACTCATAGTGATCATTTAACAAAGAATGACTCTGGTTATCAAATGATTGAACAACCGGGATCAATTTCCTTACGATACTTAGTTGACATTCATCAAAAGGATCTAATGAATTATGAGTTCAATAGATCCTGTTTAGCAGAAAGACGGATATTCCTTGCTCATTATCAGACAATCACTTATTCACAAACCTCGTGTGGGGCTGATAGTTTTCATTCCCCTTCCCCATCTCCTCATGGAAAACCCTTTTCGCTCCGCTTAGCCCTATCCCCTTCTAGAGGTATTTTAGTGATAGGTTCTATAGGAACTGGACGATCCTGTTTGGTCAAATACCTAGCGACAAACTCCTATGTTCCTTTCATTACGGTATTTCCGAACAAGTTCCTGGATGACAAGCCTAAAGGTTATCTTCTTGATGATATCGATATTGATGATAGTGACGATATTGATGATAGTGATGATGACCTTGATATTGATACGGAGCTGCTAACTATGACGAATGTGCTAACTATGTATATGACGCCGAAAATAGACCGATTTGATATAACCCTTCAATTCGAATTAGCAAAAGCAATGTCTCCTTGCATAATATGGATTCCAAACATTCATGATCTGCATGTGAATGAGTCGAATTACTTATCCCTCGGTCTATTAGAGAACTATCTCTCCAGGGATTGTGAAAGATGTTCCACTGGAAAGATTCTTGTTATTGCTTCGACTCATATTCCCCAAAAAGTGGATCCCGCTCTAATAGCTCCGAATAAATTCAATACATGCATTAAGATACGAAGGCTTCTTCTTCCACAACAACGAAAGCACTTTTTCATTCTTTCATATACTAGGGGATTTCACTTGGAAAAGAAGATGTTCCATACTAACGGATTCGGGTCCATAACCATGGGTTCCAATGCGCGAGATCTTGTAGCACTTATCAATGAGGCCCTATCAATTAGTATTACACAGAAGAAATCCATTATAGAAACTAATACAATTAGATCAGCTCTTCATAGAAAAACTTGGGATTTTCGATCCCAGATAAGATCGGTTCAGGATCATGGGATCCTTTTCTATCAGATAGGAAAGGCTGTTACACAAAATGTACTTCTAAGTAATTGCCCCATAGATCCTATATCTATCTATATGAAGAAGAAATCATGTAAGGTAGAGGATTCTTATTTGTACAAATGGTACTTCGAACTTGGAACGAGCATGAAGAAATTCACGATACTTCTTTATCTTTTGAGTTGTTCTGCCGGATCGGTCGCTCAAGATCTTTGGTCTTCATCCAGACACGATGAAAAAAATTGGATCACTTCTTATGGATTCGTTGAGAATGATTCTGATCTAGTTCATGGCCTATTACTATTATTACTATTAGAAGTAGAAGGCGCTCTGGCTCTGGCGGGATCCTCACGGACAGAAAAATATTGCAGTCAGTTTGATAATAATCGAGTGACATTACTTCTTCGGTCCGAACCAAGGAATCAGTTAGATATGATGCAAAATGGATCTTGTTCTATCGTTGATCAGGGATTTCTATATGAAAAATACGAATCGGAGTTTGAAGAAGGGGAAGGGGTCCTCGATCCGCAACAGATAGAGGAGGATTTATTCAATCACATAGTTTGGGCTCCTAGAATATGGCGCCTTTGTGGCAATCTATTTGATTGTATCAAAAGGCCCACTGAATTGGGATTTCCCTATTTGACTGGGTCATTTCGGGGCAAATGGATCATTTATCATAAAGAGGATGAGCTTCAAGAGAATGATTCGGAGTTCTTGCAGAGTGGAACCATGCAGTACCAGACACGAGATAGATCTTCCAAAGAACAGGGCTTTTTTCGACCAAGCCAATTCATTTGGGACCCTGCGGATCCATTCTTTTCCCTATTCAAAGATCAGCCCTCTGTCTCTGTGTTTTCACGTCGAGAATTCTTTGCAGATGAAGAGATGTCAAAGGGGCTTATTGCTTCCCAAACAAATCCTCCTACATCTATATATAAACGCTGGTTCATCAAGAATACGCAAGAAAAGCACTTCGA